CCCGCCAGGAATGTAATAGGGTGTCTCCCGATTGTTTCACAGAAACAGAGACAGTAAGGCTTAGATGTGAGATAGAGGTATGTGATAGATAGTTATCGATCTTGATGGTATATTTTTAGGCCTTTTGCTTATGAAAGGCAACAAACAATAGGTCTTACTATTCCTACATGTTCCATTAGTAAGATTCCCTTGAAACTTCCAAGGGGTAACTGTGTATCTTGCTTGTGATTAATGCTTCCCAATTCTACCAGAAATCATATAGGAACTTGTTACGAGTGTATTCATTGGATTGGTTCATCAATAGCATTAGGTCAGAATCCCATTTTGACTCCGCACCATTGATTCCACTATTATTAATGATAAATAATGGAATAATTCCTTCATATTCATAGAGATAGGGGACATAATTCACATGGATATAGTAAGTCTCGCTTGGGCTGCTTTAATGGTAGTCTTTACATTTTCCCTTTCACTCGTAGTATGGGGAAGAAGTGGACTCTAGGGGTACTACTAATTGATAATTGAGTTGAGTAATCGAATTGTATCAATTGTTTAATAGATCATTCTGCGAAGCTAAAAAAAAAATATACCCATTTCAAAAATTCTACCAGAATCCAGTAATATATGAATAAGAACCCTTCGATCAAACAAAGATTTCAATGATTTGATTCCCATGTTCGTATTTCCAAACTGAACACACATGATAGGAAATGGAAATTTTTTCCAACCGAATTCTTCCTAAATATTCTATTTCGATGAACCGGCCCTTACCAGAATTATGGATATTACAATGAGGAGCAACCAACCCCTATTTTTTTTCCCTTTTATATAATTTATATAATATATGCCCATACCATTCTTCCTACATTGATTGTTTCGATAGATCTCGGGATCCATATTGAAAATAATCAGAAACTTAGGAATTAGAAGAGTTGACGTTCGATTATTTCAGATTGATCGGAATCAATACAAATGGATGTAGCGAAGAAATAGAATTGGAGTGCTATTTACATGTAGACATATGTAGATACATATTATAGATTGATCCATATCAAGCACATATCTTTATACAACTTTATACAATACAATAATAGATAGTGTGGTAGAAAGGTTCATATAGTTCTTTCTACCATACTATCTATTATACTGCTGACTCCAATCCACTCATTTCATTTAAGACTTGGGATTTGAATCCCTTTCATTTCTTCAATCATTGATAAGAACTAATAAGTCAAGTTTCATTCAAATTAATCATTTTGACTGACTGTTTTTACGTAGATGATAAGTAAAAAAGCAGTAGGAACTAGAATGAACAGCGCAGTAGCAATAAATGCGAGAATATTGACTTCCATAATCTCATCGTTTTTTTTTTGCTTTGCAATAACTCGGGATCTAATCCCATAGAGATAATAAGTCTTTCTCCTGAAAATTCCATGGGATGGATTGCATCCTGATGATACTGAATCGGATCAATATCATGAATAACAATATCTGATCTATCAAATCGGATTCATCGTCGAGAATTGAATAGTATAACATAGGAAGATCCTTTATCCATACCGAATCCAAAATGGGATTCCTGATTCAATCAAGAATCCCATTGAATTTCTCATTTCCACTCTTTCTTTTCTATAACCCACCGTCTTCCTTATACAATCATCTGATGAGGTATTATCTAACCGGTGTTCCATTGGTCACAGACCCAAACAGTAGGAGTGAAATGGAAAAAAGGATGAGTTAAGTTCTAAGCGAAGTTTTTGTGATGATCTAATCTTCTTGGGAGACAGAGAAGTGTGATAAAAATGGGTCCCGGTATAAAAAAAGATCGAATATTCCGAGAAATTCACTATTTTATTTATTGATTTTGTTCTTTCTTCGATGGGGTAAAATAGGAAGAAAAAAATCTATTCATTCCTTCCCTCCCTAGAACAAGACAAGAGAGGCGGATCTTTGTTTGATCTTTTATTATATTAGTATCCTCTTTCCTTGGATTGAGGACTGAGACACATACATCAAAAAGAAAGTATGCAATTCAAATGAGATAGATAAATTGTTTTCAATTCGTAATTGAGGTTACACAAAATCGGAGTTAGAAAAGGGGGTAGGTTTCATCTGAAAAGTACTCTGTCGCTGTCGGGGTAACTATATTCTATATTAAGTTAATTGTGTATCGTACAATAAACGAATACAATTTGTGTATGTGTTCCCAGAAAACATATGGGTACTCTATTTCATTCCATTGATCAGGAGCAATCGAAAAAGCCAGACCAGTACAGTCTCTCTTGGAATCCTAAATATGGTGATACCACCGATCAATTCAATCTACATATGTCTCTCTCCCATCAATCGGTACTAGTTGAAGTAATTGAAATTACCGTATTTGTCCGATGAGAAATGCGAAACGAAAAACGAAAGAAATAAGGTCCACCGCTGAAAATTCAATTCTGCCCCTTGCCCCCCCTTCACAGAAAATGGAGAGATGAATTGATGGATTCATCGG